GAATTTGCAGCCAGGAGTCAATAGTTCATGGTTCAAATTTGCCATCAACTTGTTTTTTTAAAATACACATTTTACTTTTCAATAGAAAAATGAGGGGAAGTTTTTAGGCACTGTGTTTGTGTGTTTTGAGATACTATAGAATCAATCGAAGAAGTGGATCAAATTAAATCAAAAAAAGGCCCTTATTTTCGGAAAAGAATTAATAAAAAAAGGCTTCAATATACAAGTACAAAAAAGTGGTTCAGTAATCCAACCTTAAGCAGAAAAATTTCCATCTATTTTTTTTGTATTATTTTGGCGACATGGCCGAGTGGTAAGGCGGGGGACTGCAAATCCTTTTTCCCCAGTTCAAATCCGGGTGTCGCCTGATCAATAAAAGACTCGAAATCTCTTATTATGTTCTGTTGATATATAACTCACCCCTTTTTCCCCGGCAGCAGAAACGGATTGTTCATTCGGCCTGGGTGTTTTCTAAAAGATTATAATTATAGTAAATCTTTGCATCTAGGATTAAAAAGATTCTAATGGTGGAAGGGCTATCACGACTTCCAGATCCCCTCTCCTCTATTCTACTACTAATGTAGTGTATACTGGCTAAGTCTTGAATTCCGTTGGATAGACCAGATACGAAATCTAATTAAATTAGCAGTTTAGTTGTGTAAAGACCGGAAGAGCCTTTATATACAATACATATACTTAAATATACTTAATAAATAATAATAATAAGAGTACTTACTATATATCTATACAGACTCACGAGAATTTATGAGCGTTCACATTCAATATTAGACTGAATGGAGAATATAATTAACTTATATAAAGATAAAAACGGGCAAAAAGAACAGGCCTTATTATTCCTATATGTTCCATTCGTAACATTCCATTAAGGTGTCATTGCCTATTTTACTTGTGTTTAGTCTTTCCCAATTAAAAGTCGTATAGGAATTTAGTAGAAGTTATTGGGATTAGTTCATCAACAGTGTTCGGTCAGAGTCCCTTTTTGACTCTGCGCCGTTGATTCGACTATTATTAATGAGCAATAATGTAATAATTCCTTCATAGAGATAGGGGACATAATTCACATGGATATAGTAAGTCTCGCTTGGGCTGCTTTAATGGTAGTCTTTACTTTTTCCCTTTCACTCGTAGTATGGGGAAGAAGTGGACTCTAGAGGTACTACGAATTGATTGAGGAATCAAACCATATCAATTGTTTTCTAGATCGTTCTGCAACATGTTTTGAATTATTTAAAAAATATCTTCATTTATTACCTTACATTGGATTCTAGTGGAGTAATGTATTTTATGAATAAAATTCTTTCAATCAAAGAGATATTTCCAGGATTCCCATATTTGTATCTCGAAAGCAAAGGGATACAGATTATTGGAATTTTATTCCAACCAAATTCGTCCTAAATTTTCTATTTCAATGAACGGGCTCTTCCCATAATTTTAGTTTTAGATGGATACTAGAGAAGGCCCGACCCCCCTTTTTTGTTTCCCTCTTTACTTTACTTTTTCCTGCTCAAAAAGAAAATTTTAAAGAAAATTTTTAAGTGTATACACGATTTCTATGAGAAAAAATTAGGCATAGTAGTTGTATAACAAGAGAGTATGCATAATAAGATCTTGACTTGGGAGTCACATATTGCGCACTTACCGATTCTTTTATTATTATTTTTTTTTTTCGAAATTACATTTTGACTTTATCAGGGTTTCAAGCATTAAAAATTTGTGAGGTTTATTATTTTATTATTATTATACTTATTCCCTTTTAAAATACGAAGAAGTGACCATAGAACTCCTGTCAATGGATCAATCCAGTTTTTCTTAGGAATGCTAGAAAAAATATTACGATATTACGGCTCTTTAATAGATGCCGCTAATGCTTTTTCCTTCGTTGATTCTTTCGATAGATCACGAGACTCAGATTGCAAATAAAAAGAAATCGATAAATTATAACTAGAAAGTAAGACAAGACAGTTTTTTAATATTGATCAAAAAAAAAATGTATAAAAAAAAAGAGAATTGGTTCTATGTAAATTCCATATATTATATTATCTTGATATTTACATTACATATATCAAGATAATATTGTAGATTGATCGACACGAAGTCCCTGTCTTTATTATAAAGTAATTTATACACTACACTAAAAATAATAGATATGGTAAGAAAGAAATATATATATTTCTTTCTTACTATACTATAGTATCGGATCTGATAGAATACTGTCGATTCTAGTCCGTTCATTTCATTTAAGACACCAAATTGGAATAATTTTCCCTTTTTTATTCAATCTTTGATAAGAACTCAGAAGTAAAGTTTTATTCAAATTTATTAATCCTTTTTATTTTGATTTTGACTTTCTGTTTTTACATAAATGATAAGCAGAAAAGCAGTAGGAACTAGGATGAACAGTGCAGTAGCAATAAATGCAAGAATATTTACTTCCATAATCTCATCTTTTTTTTACTTCACAATAACTCGGGATTTAATC